AATCGAGTAGCTCTAGAAGCATGTGTAAAAGCTCGTAATGAGGGGCGCGATCTTGCTGCTGAGGGTAATGAAATTATCCGTGAGGCTAGTAAATGGAGTCCTGAATTAGCTGCTGCTTGTGAGGTATGGAAGGAGATCAGGTTTAATTTTAAAGCAGTGGATACTTTGGATCCGTCGTAATTACCTTTTGTTCTCTTAGTTAAATTGCAATTAAACTCGGCCCAATCTTTTACTAAAAGGATTGAGCCGAATACAAAGATTCTATTGCATGTATTTTAGATAAATACATACTTATCTAGATAGAGAAGATTTGAAATACAAAATCTAAGAATCAAATCTTTTTATTACTGTCTTGGATCCACAATTAATCCTATGGATCCTTAGGATTGGTATATTCTTTTATATTCTGCGGTTTCCCTGAAGCAAGCCAAGCCTCTTTCTACCCATCCTGTATATTGTCTTTTTCGTTTCGTATTTTCGTCTTGTCCTTAAATTATTACTTAATTCTATTATTATTAGTTCGTTCTTAGACGAGATTTTACGAAAAAATGATTTCTATTTTATAGAAGAAAACTAATATTTCTTTTTTTCGATGCGAATTTGACACGACATAGGAGAAAGTGCTCTTTATCATTATATTTATAATGAAAAGGGGTTCCATCCTATTCATATATAGTGAAGTATTACCCCCGATTTCGATTTCTACAAAACAAAAAAGCATTTTTTTTTTCAATATTAAAACTCCTGACCTTATTAGTTACTAAATAACTCTAGTGATTGGATTTCTATGTTTATTCTGATAGGAAATAAGATATTCAAATAAAGAATTTGAGATCGAATGACTATTCATCTATTGTATTTTCATGCAAATAGGAGGCAAGCAAAGTCTATGAAAAGATGGTGGTTTAATTCAATGTTGTTTAAGAAGGAGTTCGAATGCCGGTGTGGGCTAAATAAATCAATGAACGACAGTCTTGGTCCTATTGAAAATGTCAGTGAAAGTGACGATCCAAATATAAAAGATACGACTGAAAACATTCAGAGTTGGGGGGATCATGACGATTCTAGTTACAGTAAGGTTGATCATTTATTCGTCGTCAAAGACATTCGGAATTTCATCCCCGATGACACCTTTTTAGTTAAGGATAGTAATGGAGACAGTTATTCCATATATTTTGATATTGAAAATCAAAATTTTGAGATTGATAACAATCATTCTTTTCTGAGTGAGTTAGAAAGTTCTTTTTATAGTTATCGGAATTCTAGTTATCTCAATAATGGATCTACGGGTGAAGATACCTACTATAATCGTTACATGTATGATACTCAATATAGTTGGAATGATCATATTAATAGTTGCATTGACAGTTATCTTCAGTCTCAAATCTGGATTGATACTTCCATTGTAAGTGGTAGTGATAATTACAGCGATAGTTACATTTATAGTTACATTTGTGGTGAAAGTAGAGATAGTAGTGAAGGGGAGGATTCGAGTATACGAATCCTCGAGAAGGGTAACGTTTTAACTATAACCGAAAGTTCTAATGAAAGCGAAAGTTCTAATGAAAGTGAAAGTTCTAATGAAAGCGAAAGTTCTAATGAAAGCGATGTAACTCAAAAGTATAGGGATTTGTGGGTTCAATGCGAAGATTGTTATGGATTAAATTATAAGAAATTTTTGAAATCAAAAATGAATATTTGTGAACAGTGTGGATATCATTTGAAAATGAGTAGTTCAGATAGAATCGAACTTTCGATTGATCCCGGTACTTGGGATCCTATGGATGAAGACATGGTCTCTCTGGATCCCATTGAATTTCATTCGGAGGAGGAACCTTATAAAGATCGTATTGATTCTTATCAAAATAAGACAGGATTAACTGAGGCTGTTCAAACAGGCATAGGTCAACTAAACGGCATTCCCGTAGCAGTTGGGGTTATGGATTTTCAGTTTATGGGGGGTAGTATGGGATCTGTAGTCGGGGAAAAAATTACCCGTTTGATTGAATACGCTACCAATAAGTTTCTACCTCTTATTATAGTATGTGCTTCCGGGGGGGCACGCATGCAAGAAGGGAGTTTGAGCTTGATGCAAATGGCTAAAATTTCGTCTGCTTTATATGATTTTCAATCAAATAAAAAGTTATTTTATGTATCAATCCTTACATCTCCTACTACTGGCGGAGTGACAGCTAGTTTTGGTATGTTGGGTGATATCATTATTGCCGAACCTAATGCCTACATTGCATTTGCGGGTAAAAGAGTAATTGAACAAACATTGAATACAACAGTACCTGAAGGTTCGCAAGTGGCTGAATATTTATTCCAGAAAGGTTTATTCGACCTAATGGTACCACGTAATCTTTTAAAAAGTGTTCTAAGTGAGTTATTTAAGTTCCACGCTTTCTTTCCTTTGAATCAAAATGAAATAGAGCAGTAAGTTCAATTATTTGTTATTTGTAGCAAATGAGTAGTTAGTTTATCGGAATCAAAGGAAATAAGAATGGAATTTTCTTTGGTGACATAAGATCGAATTGTAGAAAGAATCCAAAGTTGCGGATAATTCCTTTTTTACCTATATTTCTGATTACTAATTAAGAAGTCTCTATCAAAAAAAAAGAGTGAATTCGTCAAATTAGGCAAACAAAACGAATTTCTTTTTATCTTACGTATATAATTCAAATATAAAAAATGGAGAGTTTCTTATTTTTCTCTATTTTATTTCCATTTTCCGAAAATCCCGTTTTAGCTACAAATCCCTATTGGTTCGGATTCTAATGAATCTTTCGAGAATCTCTAAGATTCGAAAATTAGAAGACAAGAATAAAAGACAAAGAAATCAAGAAAAAGAAAAAGTAGATTATTATATATATCTTTCGTGTAGAAAGATTCAAAAGATGAAATATATAGATACTTAGATCTATACTAATAATTTCAAATTGAATTAAATTAATAATAAAATTAAAAAGAATTCAAATTCTTAATTATAATTATTATAAGATATCTTTATTTATAAATAATAATAAAATTATAATTATTATAAGATATCTTTATTTATAAATAATAAATAATAATAACAGGTACAAATAATAAATCGAGGCACCTATTCTATGACAACTTTCAGCTTTCCCTCTATTTTTGTGCCTTTAGTAGGCCTAGTATTTCCGGCAATTGCAATGGCTTCTTTATCTCTTCATGTTCAAAAAAATAAGATTATTTAGATCCGATGGGACCCAATCTCTTCCATTTTTTTTTTCAAAACTTAGATTTGTATCATAACACAGATAAGATATCTATGTAGTAGAATATGGTATAACATGTGATTTTTGACGAACATAAAGGAAAGAACTCTTACGCCTGCAGAAACATGATATATAGGTAAATGAATTCTAGCTGTTTTCAAATCGATCAGGATCACTGGATAACTGAAAGAGAAAGTCGGTGGATCTATATGTATAGTGGGATCATATGAAGGGTATGTTATTATTTTAGATTTAGTAGATTTAACTAATTTGATGAATTACTCCTAAAGGTTTACATCAAACTAGTGCTAGTTGATGAGAGTTACTTCGGAAACAAAAAAAGTAAAGTCAAATTAATTTGAGGTATTCTCTCAATTCTAATAAAATGTAATCGTATCAAGTATGAGTTGGCGATCAGAACATATATGGATAGAACTTATAAAGGGGTCTCGAAAAATAAGTAATTTCTGCTGGGCTTTTATCCTTTTTTTAGGTTCATTAGGATTCTTATTGGTTGGAACTTCCAGTTATCTTGGTAGAAATTTGATATCTTTTTTTCCGTCTCAGCAAATCGTTTTTTTTCCACAAGGAATCGTGATGTCTTTCTACGGAATTGCGGGTCTCTTTATTAGCTCCTATTTGTGGTGCACAATTTCCTGGAATGTAGGCAGTGGTTATGATCGATTCGATAGAAAGGAAGACATAGTGTGTATTTTTCGTTGGGGATTTCCTGGAAAAAATCGTCGCATATTCCTCCGATTCCTTATAAAGGATATTCAGTCCATTCGAATAGAAGTTAAAGAGGGTATTTATGCGCGTCGTGTCCTTTATATGGACATCCGGGGCCAGGGGACCATTCCCTTAACTCGTACTGATGAGAATTTGACTCCACGAGAAATTGAACAAAAAGCTGCCGAATTGGCCTATTTTTTGCGCGTACCAATTGAAGTTTTTTGAGAAATGCGCGAAAAATAGACGCTTTCTCAGTAGGAGGGAAAAATGCAAGAATCCTCCTTTTTCTATAACATAACTTAAGTCTGAAGTTTCATCAGAAGGTTCATTCGAGCCAAAGCAGGCGGAACAACCATAAAACGAAACTCTTTTTGGGGTTTTTATACGTATGCAAATCCACGCAACTCAATTCAAACAAGTAACAAATCGAAATAATGGATTCATCTCATATATCAAACCATTTCGGTATAAAGAAATTGATCTTCTTTTTAAGTTCAATAGTTGTTGGAATTGATACAAATAAATTCTATCTTGTAAATTATTTTTTTTGTCAATCGACCTTTCTTTTTCTCCTTTCTTTTGTGTTCCTTAATGACCACTACAAAAATAACAATTAGATTTATTAATAATGATAACTAGCCAATTTCTGTCTTGTTTTGCCGCTTTGATTATCACAATCTCTTTCCCCCAATTATTCTATTCCTGACTGTGGGTAATCAGTGAATTTGTTTTGAAATATTGGATAGTTTTGATATTTGATCGATAAAGGAGTTCTTTCGTCTCAAAATTTAACTAATATTCATGGTTCTTTCGATCATTTATCGAAAGGAAACAATTGTTGACCGATTGAGATATCGGGAAACTATATTTTTTAGTATTTCTTCATTCGCAGTGGATTCTTAGTTGATTTCTCTAGTCTTTCTAGATTCAATAACCACAAAGAAAATAGATTTATAGGTTTCATACCTTGTATATAACTCATGCGTGAAAGAAATATTCGATTGCATAGAGTCGACGAATGAGGTG